TAAAAATAAGATTCTTTCAATATCCAAATTATCTTTCATACCCACCAATTTATTATTACACTTAGTTATTGTGGGGGACCCACTAAGGTCCTTGTTCACTGGAAATGGAAGGTCAAAATGATTAAATAAAATGATTCAGATTCATCGCGCCTATCGAAGAATTTCGATGTTTGAATTGAGGGTTCTTAAAATAAGACTTATCTGATCTTATAAATTGTTAGAATTTCTTTTTTTAGTGAATAAATCCTGAATGTTTATGGGATAGTATTCAAATTAAAGATCTCATCGAAAACTTACAGCAGCTTGCCAAACAAGGGCTAAGAGAAAAAAGAGCACAGGTATGACTGGCATAAAATCTATGATTGGATTGAAAAAAGCGTAAGCCTCGGGTAATTTAGCAAAGAAAAAACTACTCGAATGAAGGGCAGAATTAAGACAGATACTGATCAAACTAAAGATATTAAGCATAACAAAACATTTCATTCTTGAGGATAAATTGTATTTTGATTGAGTTAGCGATATAAGGGAAAAATTAAGAAAGTGAAAAAAAAAAAAAAAAAAATCCTGCTTTTTTTGACGCACCCAATCAAAAATCCTTACATTCTCACACGAAAATAGAAGGAACCATACTTTCATACAATATCTTAATTGAATTCTATATAATGATCAACAAATTCAATTTAATTTTACAACTACACGTGTAAAATCCTAGCAACAATCTAATGGATTGCATTCATAGTGGGGTGGGAATTGACGAACGACCAATACCTATATTAGTGTTTATTAGCGTTGCATAAAAATAAAAATGGGGCGTAGCCAAGTGGTAAGGCAGCGGGTTTTGGTCCCGCCATTCGGAGGTTCGAATCCTTCCGTCCCAGAGCATCCCGGTTTTCTCATAATATAGTTAAAGAATGTTCTTAATAATTTTCTAAATCTTCTATTTGTGATTGAGGTAAGATGGGAACGGGGATGAATGTATAATATAATTCAAAAAAAGAATGGGCTCTTCCGCGTATGCATGTCTGGCTCATAGTCATATTGAAGTTACTTAGATAAACCTTACGTCCTCTATTTATTTAGATTTCATTTGTTTTATTTCACTTTGCTGCATTCTTAATCGAAATGTGAAAGAAAAACCTCTATATTCCCCAACTTCCTTCTGTTACTTTATATATTTCTTATTTAAAAATAGGATAGGGTGAATTCCCTCTTGATCCTGAATTCTAAAATGTTTCATTCAGAAAATAGGGGGTTAACAAAATCGAATCCTGAGACTTCTCCAGATAAATATCCACCCGTACCTTATAGAATAAAATATGGATTACATTACTATGTTCCGATTGGGCCAATGACTATTCATGATTCCATATTGAATCAATTCCATACCGGTTCCAATTGAGAGGAATGTTATGGTAAAACTTCGTTTAAAACGATGTGGTAGAAAGCAACGTGCGACTTGAAGGACATGATCGGTTGTGGATTTTTGTATCCATCATTTTTATATAAGGTGCTCTTTACTCGACATAATTTGTTCTGTTCTACTATAACTCCTATTTAGTTTTAGTTCTGTTGTAAGTAAATAGTACACAGTGGAGCTCGAGAAGAAATGATTGATTCATTTCTCAGAGGCAAGGATCTAGGGTTAGTGTCAATCAATAAGTTGTTTCAACTTCGTAAGTATATCTTTGATATAGAAATTGAAAGGATCCAATTCCTATAAAAGTGACTTTTGGATTAAAAATTTTTATTGGAATTGAGAAAAACTATTTTGATCAAAAGTGTATCACATGGGAATCAATCGTTCGTATGATTCTTCGATAGAAAGAAATCAAAAAAAAGGTATGTTGCTGCCTTTTTGAAACGATTAAGGATCACCGAAGTAATGTCTAAACCCAATGATTCAAAACAAAGATAAAGGATCTCGTAACAAGAAAACGCCCTTTCAATTGTCTCAACAATTCAATTGGAGCCAAATCAAATTAAAGAATCAAAAAATTTGATTAGAAACGAGACAAAAAGAGGTTTAGAGACAGCTCAATAAACGAAATGCCAAGGCTCTAAGGAGTTTCCTTTTAACTCTTTGAGAATTATCCAACTTGAGTTATAAGTACGAATGATTTTTTGGGAAAAGCGGGAAGGAAGAAGAATAAACGAATCAAATCATAGTCTAATTTATTTGATTTGAGGATTTTAGAGATCTATTTGTCACTCTATTCTATCACTCTATAATAGAAAGAGACATAAATTCTAAATCTATAGAAATTCATTCTTTAGAGAGCCGTACGAGGATAAAACCTCCTATACGTTTCTAAGGGGGGCATTGTTCATCTATATCTATCCCAATGAGCTATCTATCGAATCGTTGCAATTGATGTTCGATCTCGAAGAGAAGGAAGGGATCTTCGGAAAGTGGGTTTTTACGATCCGATAAAGAGTCAAACTTATTTAAACGTTCCCGCTATTCTATATTTCCTTGAAAAAGGCGCTCAACCTACAGGAACCGTTCATGATATTTCAAAGAAGGCAGAGATTTTTAAGTAACCTCGCGTTAATTTAATTTAAAATTAAACGAAATAAAAGTATTGAAAAAAAAAAAGAATTAACGACAAAAAGATTTTCTATGTGATATGGGAGGGATAGAAAAAAGATCGAGTGAGTAGATGAACTAAGAGGATCCACAAAATTATAGGATTCTCCTCAATCCGGTGGTTGAAACTCCACAAAAAAAGAAAAAAAGTCTAGCCTGCTTATTGTACCTTGACAGATATTGAATAAACTCGTGATTTTCTTCTTATCCTTAGTTATTTCTTTTATCCACTATTCACCCAAACTTTTTATTATCTATGTAGTGCCAATCCAACACAAGTCTTTTTTTTTTCTTGACGTTCATATTGACAATAGTGTATGGAATAAATATAATTCCATCGTGGATAAATAGATCTATTTATCTCCGACCCCCCAAGTTTTCTTTTTTCTTTTACTTATAGAAATCTAATAGAAATCTAAAATTTTTCTTTTTTTTTTTCTTGTGTTTCTAGTTTAATGTTTTGATGGGGTCGCGCAATCCAATCTCGTTATTTTGATTCCGATCGTATCTACACACCAAAATTACATTAATTCGGGTTGCTAACTCAACGGTAGAGTACTCGGCTTTTAAGTGCGGCTAGAATCTTTTACACATTTGGATGAAGGAACGAATTCGTCCATACCGTTGGTAGAGTTTGTAAGACCACGACTGATCCTGAAAGGGAACGAATGGAAAAAACAGCATGTCGTATCAATGAAGAACTCTAAGAGTACTTCCTCTTTACCGGATCAGTACAAAATTTTTTTGAATTCTTAGATCGGTACAAAAATAGAAATGACTAGTGGGTCGAGTAAATAAATGGATAGAGCCATAGGGCTCCAATTATAGGGAAACAAAAAGCAACGAGCTTCTGTTCTTAAATTCGAATGATTTCCCGGTCTAATTAGACGTTAAAAATTTATTAGTACCTGATGCGGAAAAAGGTTCTCCCATAACCATACTAAGTGGATTCTCTATTTTTTTTATGAATCCTAATTATTAACTATATCCCTCTTCTAGAGTGGAGGCGAATGTGTAGAGGAAACGGTATATTGATAAACAGAATTGATTCTAAAGTCAAAAGAGCGATCGGGTTGCAAAAATAAAGGGTTTCTAACAATTTCCATATCCTAATAACAAACACAAAGCAATTGGATGGAAAAAGGGAGAATCCGTTGATTAGCTTATCTGTCTCCAGGGTTTTTCTTTTTTTTTTTTTTACTATATACCTTGTTTTGACTGTATCGCACTATGTATCATTTTATATGATAGCCCAAGAAATCCCCTGTCCTTGGTTAAAATCTATTTTAAAATGGAAGAGTTACAAGGATATTTAGCAATAGATAGATCTCGACAACAAGACTTCCTATATCCACTTCTATTTCAGGAGTATATTTATGCACTTGCTCATGATCATGGTTTAAATGGATCGATTCTTTATGATTCTATCGATAATTTAGGTTATGACAATAAATTCAGTTCACTGATTGTGAAACGTTTAATTACTCGAATGTATCAACAGAAGCCTTTGGTTATTTTTGATAATGATTCTCAACAACATAAATTTTTGGATCATAAGAATCATTTTTATTCTCAAATGATATCAGAGGGCTGTGCAATCATTGTGGAAATTCCATTTTCACTGCAATTAATATCTTCCCTAGAAGGGAAAAAAGAAATAGCAAAATCTAAAAATTTACGATCAATTCATTCAGCATTTCCCTTTTTAGAGGATAAATTATCGCATTTAAATCATGTATTAGATATACTAATACCCCACCCCATCCATCTGGAACTTTTGATTCAACCCCTTCGCTGTTGGATACAAGATATCCCCGCTTTGCATTTATTGCGATTCTTTCTTTACGAGTTTCAGAATTGGAATAATCTTATTACTCAAAAACAGAAATTTATTTCTGTTTTTTCAAACGAGAATAGAAGATTATTCTTGTTCCTATATAATTTTCATGTATATGAATGCGAATCGATATTCCCCTTTCTCCGTAAACAATCTGCTCATTTACGATCAACATCTTCTAGCGCCTTTCTTGAGAGAACACATTTTTTTGGAAAAATAGAACATTTTTTGGTAGTTTTTCGTAATGATTTTCACACCATCCTCTGGGTTTTCAAGGACTTTTTCATACATTATGTCAGATATCAAGGAAAAGCTATTCTGGCTTTAAAGGGAACTCCTCTTCTGATGAATAAATGGAAGTATTACCTTATAAATCTCTGGCAATATAATTTCGACTTGTGGTCTCAACCAGATAGGATTCATATAAACCAATTATACAACCATTCCCTCGATTTTTTGGGCCATCTTTCAAGTGTACGACTAAAGCCTTCTGTGGTTAGGAGTCAAATGGTAGAAAATTCATTTATTATAGATATTGCTATAAAAAAGTTTGATACTATAGTCCCAATAATTACT